ATAGCGGAAGCCTGGGATAGTATTTTACTTGCTCAAGTAATGAGAGGTTTTTTATTAGTAACCCAATCAATTCTTAGAAAATATATTATATTACCTTCATTGATAATAGCTAAAAATATCGTCCGTATACTATTATTTCAATTTCCGGAATGGTATGAGGACTTAAAGGATTGGAATAGAGAAATGCATGTTAAATGTACCTATAACGGCGTTCAATTATCAGAAAAAGAATTTCCAAAAAACTGGTTAACAGACGGCATTCAGATCAAGATCCTATTTCCTTTTCGTCTTAAACCTTGGCACAGATCTAAGTTACGAGCCCCTTATAATGATCCAATGAAAAAGCAAGGTCAAAAAAATGATTTTTGTTTTTTAACAATTTTTGGAATGGAAGCTGAACTACCTTTTGGTTCTCCCAGAAAAAAACTTTCATTTTTTGAACCGATTTTAAAAGAACTCAAAAAAAAAATGAAAAAATTGCAAAAGAAATGTTTTATAATTCTAGGAATTTTTAAAGAACAAACAAAATTTTTTCTAAATGTCTCAAAAAAACCAAAAAAATGGATCATTAAAAACATTCTGTTTATAAAAGAAATAATAAAAGAACTCTCAAAAATAAACCCAATTATATTATTTGGATTGAGAAAAATAGAAGTATATGAATTGAGTGAAATTAAAAAAGATTCAATAATCAGTAATCGGATGATTCAGGAATCGTCCATTCAAATTAGATCTCAGAATTGGACAAATTATTCATTAACAGAAAAAAAAATGCAAGATCTGACTGATAGAATAAACACAATCATAAATCAAATAGAAAAAATTACAAAAGACAAGAAAAAGGGATTTATAACTTCAGATAGAAATTTGAGTTCTAACAAAATAAGTTATGATGATAAAAGATTGGAATCACAAAAAAATATTTGGCAGATATTAAAAAGAAGAACTGCTCGATTAATCCGTAAATCCCATTATTTTATAATATTTTTCATTGAAAAGATATACATAGATATCTTTCTATCTATGATTAATATTCCTAGTATCAATACACAACTTTTTCTTGAATCAACAAAAAAAAATTTTAATAAAAACATTAACAGTAATGAAGCAAATCAAGAAAGAATTAATAAAACAAATCAAAGTTTAATTAAATTTATTTCGATTATAAAAGAGTCACTTTCTAATACTAATATTAGTCTTAGTCAAAACAATTCAAAGACTTTTTTTGACTTATCTTACTTTTCACAAGCATATGTATTTTACAAATTATCACAAACCCAACTTATTAAGTTAGAGAAATTGAAATCCGTATTTCAATATAATGGAACCCCCTTTTTTCTTAAGAATGAAATAAAGGATTTTTTTGTTGTAAGACAAGAACTATTTCATTCCGAATTAAGACCTAAGAATCTTCGCAATTCTGGAATGAATCAATGGACAAATTGGTTAAGGAGTCATTATCAATATCAATGTGATGTATCTCAAATTAAATGGTCTAGAGTAGTACCACAAAAATGGCGAAATATATTGAACTGTATAGCTCAAAATAAAGATTTATATAAAGATTTGTGTGATTTATATGAAAAAGATGAATTAATTCACTACGAAAAAAAAACAAAAATTGAAACGGATTTATTATTGAATCAAAAGGATAATTTTAAAAAACAATATGGATATGATCTTTTAGCATATAAATCTATAAATTATGAAACTAAGAAGTACTCTTCAATTTATGGATCACCATTACAAGTAAAAACTAACCAAGATATTTTTTATAATTACAACACACATAAACAAAAATCATTTAATATGGTAGAAGATGATATTCGAGATATGGATAAAAATACGGATAGAAAATATTTTGATTGGAGAATTCTCGATTTTTGTCTTAAAACGAAGGTCGATATTGAGGCCTGGATCAATATTGATACTGACACTAACAGTAATAAATATACTAAGACTAGGGTTAATAAGTATCAAATAATTGATAAAATCAATAATAAGGGTCTTTTTTATCTCACACTTCAGCAAGATCAAAAAATCAACCTATCCAATCAAAAACCCCTTTTGGATTGGATGGGAATGAATGAAGAAATACTAAGTCGTCCCATATCAAATCTGGAACTTTGGTTCTTGCCAGAATTTGTGAGACTTTATAATACGTATAAAATGAAACCGTGGGTTATACCAATTAAATTACTACTTTTTAATTCTAATATAAAAAAAAATGCTAGTGAAAACAAAAGCATCACTGGAAATAAAAAAAGAGATCCTTTTATATCAATATCGTCGAATGAAAAAAAATCTCTTGAATTAGAAAACCGAAATCAAGGAGAAAAAGAATCCACGGGCCAAGCAGATCTTAAATCAGCTCTTTCAAACCAAGAAAAAGATGTTGAAGAAGATTATACGGGATCGGACATGAAAAAACATAGAAATAAAAAGCAATACAAGATCAATACAAAAGCGGAGTTTGATTTCTTCCTAAAAAGGTATTTGTATTTTCAATTGAGATGGGATGATTCTTTAAATAAAAAAATAATCAATAACATCAACGTATATTGTCTCCTGCTTAGACTGATAAATCCAAGAGAAATTACTATATCCTCTATTCAAAGGGGCGAAATGAGTCTGGATATTTTGACGATTCAGAAAGATGTAACTCTTACAGAATTTATTAAAAGGGGATTTTTGATTATTGAACCAATTCGTCTAGCTATAAAAAATGATGGAAAATTTATTATGTATCAAACCCTCGGTATTTCATTAGTTCATAAAAGTAAACATCAAATAAATCAAAGATACCGAGAAAAAAAACATGTTGATAAGAATTCTGATGAAGTCATTACAAAACATCAAAAGATGACTGGAAATAGATATAAAAAAAATTATGATTTGTTTGTTCCTGAAAATATTTTATCGCCTAGACGTCGTAGAGAATTGCGAATTCTAATTTGTTTAAATTCTAAGAATAGACATAGAAAGGCATCTTTTTGTAATGGGAATGAGGTAAACAGTCAAGTTGTGGATAAAAGCAAAAAATATAAAAAAAAACTTATAAAATTAAAGCTATTTCTTTGGCCCAATTATCGATTAGAAGATTTAGCTTGTATGAATCGTTATTGGTTTAATACCAATAATGGCAGTTGTTTCAGTATGGTAAGGATACATATGTATCCGCGATTGAAAATTCATTAATAGTACATTTTTCCTATATTTCCCATACCATATCTGGTCTATGACGACAAAGAGATGCACGCATACATTGTCTTACATTCCATTCTGATACATGATACTAATTCAATGACATATCAATTAGATCTAGAATGAACAAAAATTTCTTATTTTAGGTCTAAACTTTTATCTTTTGTGAGTGAAGAAACCAACCATACTTTTGTATCCCCTTTCAAATCCAATTTTAAAATGAAAATAGGATTGAGTAAGTTTTATTAAATTAAAAAAATTAGAAATTAATAACGAAATTCAAATTATTGTATATACCAAATAAAAATTAGGGGCATTATTATTACTGATCAATAAAGATATCTATCAATAAAAAATATCTTAAAATAAAAAGAGGGGGGGAGAGAAGATTTCAGTTTATGGTAAAAAATTCATTCATCTCAGTTATTTCACAAGAAGAAAAAGACGAAAACAGAGGATCTGTTGAATTTCAAATAGTTAGTTTCACCAATAGGATACGAAGACTTACTTCACATTTACAATTACACAAAAAAGACTATTTATCTCAGAGAGGTTTACGTAAAATTTTGGGAAAACGCCAACGATTACTGTCTTATTTGTCAAAGAAAAATAGAATATGTTATAAAGAATTAATTAATCGGTTGGATATTCGGGAGTCAAAAACTCGTTAATTTTATTTTTATAAAGGCATTTTGAATTATTTGATTTATTAGATCTTGAATTTTAATGAACTTTTTTTCGTTTTCAGCAATTCATGAAAGAATGAATCGAGGAAAAACCTATGAATATACCGGCTACAAGAAAAGACCTCATGATAGTCAATATGGGCCCCCACCACCCATCAATGCATGGTGTTCTTCGACTCATCATTACTCTAGATGGTGAAGATGTTATTGACTGTGAACCAATATTGGGTTATTTACACCGAGGAATGGAAAAAATTGCGGAAAATCGAACAATTATACAATATTTGCCTTATGTAACACGGTGGGATTATTTAGCTACTATGTTCACAGAAGCAATAACTGTAAACGGACCGGAACAGTTGGGAAATATTCAAGTACCTAAAAGAGCCAGCTATATCAGAATAATTATGTTGGAGTTGAGTCGTATAGCTTCTCATCTGTTATGGCTCGGTCCTTTTATGGCGGATATTGGTGCACAAACTCCCTTTTTCTATATTTTCAGAGAAAGAGAATTAGTATATGATCTATTCGAAGCTGCCACCGGTATGAGAATGATGCATAATTATTTTCGTATCGGAGGAGTAGCGGCCGATCTACCTCATGGCTGGATAGATAAATGTTTGGATTTCTGCGATTATTTTTTAACAAGAGTTGCTGAATATCAAAAACTTATTACACGAAATCCTATTTTTTTAGAACGAGTCGAGGGAGTAGGCATTATTGGTAGAGAGGAAGTAATAAATTGGGGTTTATCGGGACCAATGCTGCGAGCTTCCGGAATACAATGGGATCTTCGTAAAGTTGATCATTATGAATGTTACGACGAATTTGATTGGGAAGTACAGTGGCAAAAAGAAGGAGATTCGTTGGCTCGTTATCTAGTCCGAATTGGTGAAATGATAGAATCCGTAAAAATTATTCAACAGGCCCTGGAAGGAATTCCAGGGGGACCCTATGAGAATTTAGAAATACGATACTTTGATAGAGAAAGGAATCCGGAATGGAATGATTTTGAATATCGATTTATTAGTAAAAAGCCGTCTCCTACATTTGAATTGCCGAAACAAGAACTTTATGTGAGAGTAGAAGCCCCAAAGGGAGAATTGGGAATTTTTCTCATAGGGGATCAGAGTGGTTTTCCTTGGAGATGGAAAATCCGCCCGCCGGGTTTTATCAATTTGCAAATTCTTCCGCGGTTAGTTAAAAGAATGAAATTGGCTGATATTATGACGATACTAGGTAGTATAGATATCATTATGGGAGAAGTTGATCGTTGAAATGATAATTGATACACCGGAAGTACAAGATATCGATTCTTTTTCTAGATTAGAATTTTTTAAAGAAGTTTATGGAATTCTATGGGTTCTTGTTCCTATTTTGACTCTTGTAGTGGGAATCACAATAGGCGTACTGGTAATTGTATGGTTAGAAAGAGAAATATCGGCAGGGATACAACAACGTATTGGACCTGAATACGCCGGCCCTTTGGGAGTTCTTCAAGCTCTAGCAGATGGGACAAAACTACTTTTCAAAGAAAATCTTTTTCCATCTAGGGGGGATACTCGTTTATTCAGTATCGGGCCATCCATAGCAGTCATATCAATTTTAGTAAGCTATTCAGTAGTTCCTTTTGGATATCACCTTGTTTTAGCGGATCTCAATATCGGTGTTTTTTTATGGATTGCTATTTCCAGTATTGCTCCAATTGGACTTCTTATGTCGGGATACGGGTCAAATAATAAATATTCCTTTTTAGGCGGTCTACGAGCTGCTGCTCAATCGATTAGTTATGAAATACCATTAACTTTATGTGTGTTATCAATATCTCTACGTGCGATTCGTTGATACATAGACATAAACTTTTCTCTATTCCTTCCTTTCAAGGAAAGGGTTGGAATGGATTGAGTAGATATCTTAATTTTTTTTTTTATTCATTATTCGGGTTGATGAACTAAATCAAATAGTTATATGAGTGAAAGAAAACAGCTTATATATAAATTCGCAGTAAAAAGATTGATTCTCATTTTCTATGTATAAGAGTTAGAGAGTTAAGCGGAAATAAACATAAACAGAAGAGACCGTTTCCCCCAAGATTGGTTGATTAGTCATCCTGACTTGAAGCGGGTTCAAAAGATCAACCGTATTGAGTTTTCACTATCATTTTTATGTATTAGCATAACGGGGGATTGAGCAAAAACGAGTGGATGGTTAGAAACACGAACATATGGAAAGGATTAGTAATGGAGACTATGTAAATTCTCCAAAAGGACATTTTTACATAATATACAAACAAAGAATACTAATTGGGGCTTTAAGTTGGTAGAAATGATCAGGCAGTACTCCCCATGACACGATTCCGATCCAGAGTATACTCCTATCCACCGATTTAATAAATAACTATTCGAAACGAAATAATCCTTTACTTTATTTTGAAAGCCCTCTTTTTCTCAGAAATAGAAAGAAGAATAGGAACGAAAAAAAAAAAAAAAAAAAAGATATACTTTATTTATTATTTGTTACTTTTATTCTTTCCCATATACATATTAATAGATATAGAATTTGTGTCATAATTCATTAATTAATATAGAATTTTTTTTTTCGTACGTGAAACCAACGGGTTATTGATATTTTTACAAGAAGTATTTTATTGAACAGTTAAGTTATTACTGAACAAAGAAGAATTGAAATTATTATTGAAATTAATTAAATTAAAGAAAGGATGAGATCAATTCAGAAGTACTTTTTTGATTTTATTTTGAATTAAAATAATTCTAACAGACAGAATTCAATTGGTCTAATTTGGGACCGGCCGATAGTTATCCATCCTACAAACATATCAAGATTCAAAAAAGAATACTGACGCGGTCCCTATATTTATTTCTGGCCTTCAAGGAGCCGTATGAGGTGAAAATCTCATGTACGGTTCTGTAATAGCGATGGTAACAGTGATGGTATCACCGACTATAATTATCTAACAGTTTAAGTACAATTGATATTGTTGAGGCGCAATCAAAATATGGTTTTTGGGGATGGAATTTGTGGCGTCAGCCTATAGGGTTTATCATTTTTATTATTTCTTCCCTAGCAGAATGTGAGAGATTACCTTTTGATTTACCAGAAGCAGAAGAAGAGTTAGTAGCAGGTTATCAAACCGAATACTCGGGTATAAAATTTGGGTTATTTTATGTTGCTTCCTATCTAAACCTATTGGTTTCTTCATTATTTGTAACAGTTCTTTACTTGGGAGGTTGGAATATATCTATTCCGGACATATATGTTTCTGAGCTTTTTGAAATAAATAAAACATGTGGCGTTTTTGGAGCGATAATTGGTATCTTTATTACATTAGCTAAAACTTATTTGTTCTTGTTCATTCCTATCACAACAAGATGGACTTTACCGAGGCTAAGAATGGACCAACTATTGAATCTTGGATGGAAATTTCTTTTACCTATTTCTCTCGGTAATCTATTATTAACAACTTCTTTCCAACTCTTTTCACTGTAAAGTAACATTCTATATTCACAATGTGTCTCAAACAAGAGAAATAAACAAACATAAAACTATTCATATATATATTAACGATATGTTCTCTATGGTAACTGGGTTCATGAATTATGGTCAACAAACAGTACGAGCTGCAAGGTACATTGGTCAAAGTTTCATGATTACTTTATCCCACGCAAATCGTTTACCCGTAACTATTCAATATCCTTATGAAAAATTAATCACCGCGGATCGTTTCCGCGGTCGAATCCATTTTGAATTTGATAAATGTATTGCTTGTGAAGTATGCGTTCGTGTATGTCCTATAGATCTACCCGTTGTTGATTGGAAATTGGAAAATGATATTCGCAAGAAACGGCTGCTTAATTACAGTATTGATTTCGGAGTCTGTATATTTTGTGGTAATTGCGTTGAGTATTGTCCAACGAATTGTTTATCAATGACTGAAGAATATGAACTTTCTACTTATGATCGTCACGAATTGAATTATAATCAAATTGCTTTGGGTCGTTTACCAATGTCAGTAATTGACGATTATACAATTCGAACAATTTTGAATTCGCCTCAAATAAATAAGTAAATCTCTTATTAACGAATAATTTATAATTACTTTACTAATAACTAATATAGAAGGAATTTAGGTTTCTTTCGTGTTGTTTGGTCAATAACTACAAATACCAACTATTGATTGGTTGGTAAGAAACGCGTCTTAATTTGGATTGAAAATCCATTAATTAATATATCCATAATTGTTTTAAAATATATAGTTTCGAATTAGAACGACTCTTTCAGATAAAGAATGAAATTAGTCCAATAATAGTACTCACATTTATTCATATCCCTTAGTATTTATTTACTTAGGATTAAATTAGGAATTGCTCAAAAATCATAAAAAAAAAATTTTCTGGTCGGGTCTCAATAAGGTCATGAAAAACATTTCTATTTATCTCTTATTTTACATATAATGGATTTGCCCGGACCAATACATGATTTTCTTTTAGTCTTTCTGGGATCGGTTCTTATACTAGGAGGTATGGGGGTGGTATTATTTACCAACCCCATTTATTCTGCCTTTTCATTGGGACTGGTTCTTGTTTGTATATCCTTATTCTATATTCTATTAAACTCTTATTTTGTAGCTGCTGCACAACTCCTTATTTACGTGGGAGCTATAAATGTTTTAATCGTATTTGCTGTGATGTTCATGAATGGTTCAGAATATTACAAAGATTTGAATCTTTGGACCATTGGGGATGTGGTTACTTTGCCAGTTTGTACAAGTATTTTTGTTTTACTCATGATTATTATTACGGATACGTCATGGTACGGAATTATTTGGACTACAAGATCAAACCAGATTATAGAGCAAGATTTGATAAGTAATAGTCAACAAATTGGAATTCATTTATCAACAGATTTTTTTCTTCCATTTGAATTCGTTTCGATAATTCTTTTAGCCGCTTTGATAGGTGCAATTGCCGTGGCGCGACAGTAAAAAATTTATAGAATTAGCAATGCACATTAAACTCTGTTCGGTTTTATTACATTACATTTATTTCCCTTTAATTAAAGATTGTTTATGTCTAAAATAGAAATTATTCAATCTATTCTATTAACAATAGAAAATCTGCCTTTGTTCCGTACTTTTTTTTATTCTAGTCAATTGAATCTGTTGAATTGTTGTTCAGTTCATATTGAAATGAATCGAAATTGATAAGGAGTTGGTCAATGATGCTCGAACATGTACTTGTTTTGAGTGCCTACTTATTTTCTATCGGTATCTATGGATTGATCACGAGCCGGAATATGGTTAGAGCCCTTATGTGTCTTGAACTTATACTGAATGCGGTTAATATGAATTTCGTAACATTTTCTGATTTTTTTGATAGTCGCCAATTAAAAGGAAATATTTTCTCAATTTTTGTTATAGCTATTGCAGCCGCTGAAGCAGCTATTGGCCCGGCTATTGTTTCATCAATTTATCGTAACAGAAAATCAACTCGTATCAATCAATCGAATTTGTTGAATAAGTAGTATTAATCATATAAATTCTAATATTCATAAATTAGAATTACCATGACCATACGTTACGTAATAATACATGTTTTCAAAAATGTAAGAAATTAAAGTATCTTGGCTCTATCGCATGAGTCAATCCAGAAGTAGATTGATTAGAAAAATTATGATAAATTATTGATTCATCTGGTGTCTAAATATATGATTCATTTACAAGTTTACTAGATCGAAACTTTCTGACATTCAAAAATTTATAGATCCAAATGTCACATTCAGTAAAGATTTATGATACGTGTATAGGGTGTACTCAATGCGTGCGCGCCTGCCCAACGGATGTATTAGAAATGATACCTTGGGACGGGTGTAAAGCTAAGCAAATTGCTTCTGCTCCAAGAACAGAGGACTGTGTCGGTTGTAAGAGATGTGAATCCGCCTGTCCGACAGATTTCTTGAGTGTTCGAGTTTATTTATGGCATGAAACAACTCGAAGTATGGGTCTGGCTTATTAATACGTTCCAGAAAACCCCACTTGAATACATTTGATTTTTTTACCTTTACCGACAAAAACCCGCGCTCAAAAACTATTTATTTTGAGCACGGGTTTTTCTGGTCCAAGTTTATCTTGTTTTTACCATGAATAATTTTCCTTGGTTAACGCTAGTTGTAGTTTTGCCAATATTCGCGGGTTCCTTAATTTTCTTTCTCCCTCATAGAGGAAATAAGATAATTCGGTGGTATACTATAGGTATATGCACAATTGAACTCCTTCTAACAACCTATGCATTCGGTTATCGTTTCCAATTGGATGATCCATTAATGCAACTGACAGAGGATTATAAATGGATCGATTTTTTTGATTTTTACTGGAGATTGGGAATAGATGGAATTTCTATAGGACCCATTTTACTGACAGGATTTATCACAACTTTAGCTACTTTAGCGGCTCGGCCGATTACTCGAGATTCCCGACTATTCCATTTTCTGATGTTAGCAATGTATAGCGGTCAAATAGGACCATTTTCTTCTCGAGACCTTTTACTTTTTTTCATCATGTGGGAGTTAGAATTAATTCCAGTTTATCTACTTCTATCCATGTGGGGGGGAAAGAAACGTTTGTATTCGGCTACAAAATTTATTTTGTACACTGCAGGAAGTTCCGTTTTTTTATTAATGGGAGTTTTGGGTATTGGTTTATATGGTTCCAATGAACCAACATTAAATTTTGAAACATCAGCTAATCAATCGTATCCTGTAGCACTGGAAATAATATTCTATATTGGATTTCTTATTGCTTTTGCTGTCAAATCACCGATCATACCCTTACATACATGGTTACCAGACACCCATGGAGAGGCACATTACAGTACTTGTATGCTTTTAGCCGGAATCTTATTAAAAATGGGAGCGTATGGATTGGTTCGGATCAATATGGAATTATTACCCCACGCCCATTCTATATTCTCTCCCTGGTTGATTATAGTAGGCACAATTCAAATAATCTATGCAGCTTCAACATCTCCCGGTCAGCGTAATTTAAAAAAAAGAATAGCCTACTCTTCTGTATCTCATATGGGTTTCATAATTATAGGAATTGGTTCTATAAGCGATACAGGACTCAACGGAGCCATTTTACAAATAATCTCTCACGGATTTATTGGCGCTGCGCTTTTTTTCTTGGCGGGAACGAGTTATGATAGAATACGTCTTGTTTATCTCGACGAAATGGGCGGAATGGCTATCGCAATTCCAAAAATATTCACGACTTTCAGTATCTTATCAATGGCTTCTCTTGCATTACCGGGCATGAGCGGTTTTGTTGCCGAATTGTTAGTTTTTTTTGGAATACTTACTAGTCAAAAATATCTTTTAATGACAAAAATATTAATAACTTTTGTAATGGCAATTGGAATGATATTAACTCCTATTTATTCATTATCTATGTTACGCCAGATGTTCTATGGATACAAGCTTTTTAATGCCCCAAACTCTTATTTTTTTGATTCTGGACCGCGAGAATTATTTGTTTCGATCTCTATCCTTTTACCTGTAATAGGTATTGGTGTTTATCCCGATTTCGTTTTATCATTATCAGTTGACAAGGTCGAAGCTATTATATCCAATTATTTTTTTCGATAGTTTTTGTGAGTAAACCAAAAAATGAAACTGAAATCCCATGATTTTAAAAATGGTTGATTGTACAATAAAAAAATGAGTCTTTTATATTCTTTTAAGTAAAATAAATAAATTGGAATTCTATTATAATTATAACTAGATATCTTTTGAATTTGTGAGAACCATTTGAATCAAGTAATGGAAATGATTCAAATGGTTCTTGATTGTTTACATGAAGTTTTCGTATATATACCTGTATGCCGTCCTATGTTTCTATTCGTCAAGTCTTTTATTCAATTAGATGTTAATGTAAATGAACCATAACTATGCAACCCTATTCCTAATAGATTAACCCCAAAATAGCATATCCAAATTATAAGAAAGCCCATTGAGGCCACAATTGCAGAATTTACACTTTCAAAATTTTTATTTGTTCTAATATGTAAATAAATAGCGAATATGGTCCAAGTAATAAATGCCCAAGTCTCCTTTGGATCCCAATTCCAATATGATCCCCATGCTTCATTAGCCCATACTGCTCCTGAAAGAATACCTACGGTTAAAAGGATAAACCCTAGACTAATAATACGATAACTCCAACGATCCAATTGTTGAATCAATTGATACCTGTAATAATTTTGAGACGAAATAAAAGAAGTGTTTCGTAAGACATTGTTTCTTTCGTTCACGTATTGAATCTCACTAAAGTAAACTGACTCATTTTCTAAATTATTGCTTTTACTAAAAATCCTTATGAATTTTCGAAATGTAATGACTAGAAGAGCTAGTGATAATAAAGATCCACACAAAAGAGCTGCATAGCTCAATACCATCATACTTACGTGCATCATTAACCAATGGGATTGGAGAGCGGGTACTAATATCGCGGATTGATGCATTTCAGTTAAAAGACCCGAAGTAGCAAAACCTTGAGTAAAAATAGCACTTGGCGCGGTTATTGCGCTTAAATGGTTTTTATGTTTTTTAAAATACGGAATAATATGAATAATGGAAAAACTCCACGAAAGAAAAATTAATGATTCATATAAATCACTTAATGGTAAATGCCTCAAATACATCCAACGAGTAACTAATAATCCTGTTATGCAGAAAAAAGTAGCTATCATCCCCTTTTCTGACGAATCATCTAGTCCTACGATTTCATCGACTAATAAAATTATCAAATGAATTGTAATTACAATTGAAACGATCGAAAAGGATATATGAGTTAATATATGCTCTAAAGTTGAAAATATCATAAAAATTATTAAATTTATAAGGGCGTCCCTCAATTATAGGAATTGAAATCGGGAATTGAATTCATTATAGGACTTACTCTTTTAGAAGATGCCATGCCGCCACTCGGACTCGAACCGAGATGCTCTAGCACTGCTTCCTAAGAGCAGCGTGTCTACCGATTTCACCATAGCGGCTTATTCGAAATCATAATAACCTATTTTTATTCAATCGTCGAGCTTGAAGGAGTTAATTCAATCCAATATTTTTTTTTAGGAAACCATTCAAATTGATGAATAAAAACTTGTTTAAAAATTAGGGATTAAAACGTTTTCGTTAACGTTAATAATATTTATTTTTCTTATTATTATCTTTTTATTTAGTTATTTAGTATTTTAGGATGTCAATTTTATTTAAATTTAACTGAACTAACAATGTATTTTTTCGTAGGCTATTACTTTATGCTCTCCTAAAACTAAAATGGAACAGTTGTAACTAGATAATTTTTACTTCAATCCCTGGATATAAGTAAAAAAAATGTTCTGCCTCGTTTGCATTTTTTAATGATTAATTTCTTTTATCATTTATTTTATTAATCTAAAATAAAAAATTCATTTTATCGATTAATAAAAAAATCGAATTTTTATATAACACAATTTCAGCGATACACTCAAAAGATTTATGTAAATATTTGCATAGTTAGGTTGCGTTAGGATTTTTTGTTGTGTAGAGAATTTGCGTTAAGATTTAGCAAACCCATTAAGTTAGGTATTTGGGATGGTCGTATCAATCATATAAAAAAATTTCGTATAGAAATTGTACCGTACTTCAAAATATTTTCTAAATTTTTTAATTAATATATATATATTATATCTTGATCGATCTTCCAATCGAAACATAGGATCTAAAATAGATCACTCAAAATTGGCGCATTCGTCATATAACTACCTAAAAATGTAAACGGGGCTTTTATTAATTTAATTGGGTTTAAGGAATTTATATAGTGATAATAATTTCTAAAACCCAAAATAATGGTTTAAAAGATTATAAAAAAACATTTTAAACTTAATCAATTAGTTTCAACGACCTCTTCTTTATAATATAAAATCAAAAATATAACTAAAAAAAAAATTCTTTTTATTATTGAGTAAGGGCGATGGGGAAAGTGATAATCCCCATCCGGAAAATGATAAAACATACTAAAATGAAAGGCGAAACCTTGCGCTTGCGTTTACCCTTTTTTCAAACAAAAAAGTACCATTCATTTTTAGAATTCAGTAGACAACAGAATTCTTATCTATATCAGAAACGAAAGAAAAATTTGGCTTCAAATTTAAGTAAAACAAATTCAATTTTATATTCGTTTAAATTAAAACATTATGAGACTAAACATTATGAGACTAATTCAAATTCTTTTTTATTTATTTTATTTTTAATTTATATTGTTTATATTTTAATTTATCTTATATATTAATATTTATTCTTTTACTATTATGATGTTAATATTAATTATAGTTAATATTAATTATAATTGATAAATATTATTTATCATTTTTATAACTTATAAATAAACTATAAACAAAATTATATCACTTTATTAGTTATTAGAACGATTCAGATTATTTATTTGTTACACAAAAAAAACTTTTAGAACTCCCGGTAGAAAGAGATTTCGCTAACGAAAAAGCTTTCAATGCTGCCCTATATCCCTTCCTTTTCCAAATATTTTTACGAATACGTTTTTTTGAAATAGAGGTGCGCTTTTTTGGAACTGCCATTAAAAAGTTATAATAGGTTTTTCGGTTGGATGTGAAAGACATCTATTGTTCAAAATCAATTGTTCTTTACTATTCTCTATCTATTTTTTCTCTAAATTAGACTCCAAAAAAAAAAGGGGGGGGGGGGTAAAAATCACATAAAATATTAATAAGAACGATAAGGTACACTATGCCAAATAGATTGAAGTTGATAAAAAAAAAAAAAAGATTGTCCGTTTCGTTTTCTTTCTATTTTCGTCATGTTACATTTATACATGTAATAAAAAAATCGAAAAGTTTAATAACCCAATCCTTCTCCCGCTTAATAAAAAAAAACTTTAATAATTTTTTTTATTATATTAATTAATTTAATATTAATTTAATTGGTCAAGCTCGAAGAAAGAGTCCACAAAATTTTAATTATCAAATGAGACTAGTAGTTAATCTGTTAAAGGATACAAAATACATAATTTAAAGGCATTTTATTTGCCCCCTTTTTTTTCCGTAAAATTAAAGTGTTGGATATCATAGCATTTCCTACAAATAGCTTTTATTGTAATGGAAGACAAACAATTAGTTACAAAACAAATTGGTTAATGATTCTAAATAACCGAATTACAATAAATAGTTTTAGTTATGGGCTTTATGATTCATATCAAATACTGTTTTTGGTATAATTATTTATCCTTGTTCTATAAGATATAAAAAAATTATTGTAATACGTAATAATTAAAATGAAAATTCTAATTTTCATTTTTTATCTTCATAAAATTTTATTTAAAAATTTGAATTTAATATTAACAATTCAGTATTAATAAAATTAAATACGTATTTATTTTTCACTAGTGACTTATTTATATCATTTGACCAATTATAACCTCTTGATTTTAAATATTTGAAGTAGTTTGGAAAGATTCAGAATAATTAAGGCTAGAAAATTCTATTTAAGTTTTATTTTATATATCTTAATTTTTTTTTTATTAACCGACCCCTTTCAAAAGAAAAGAAATAAGAACCGGTGACTCAGAAACAATTAATTAAGATAATTTTTTTTTTTTTTTTTTTTATGGAATATACATATCAATATTCATGGATTATACCTTTCATTCCACTTCCAGTTCCTATCTTAATTGGAACAGGACTTTTACTTTTTCCAACGGCAACAAAAAATCTTCGCCGTATGTGGGCTTTTCCTAGTGTTTTATTATTAAGTATAGTTATGGTTTTTTCAGCCCTTTTTTCTATTCAGCAAATAAATAATAATTCTGTCTATCAATATGTATGGTCTTGGACCATCAATAATGATTTTTCTTTAGAATTTGGCTGCTTGGTTGATCCACTTACTTCTATTATGTCGATATTAATCACTACTGTTGGAATTATGGTTCTTATTTATAGTGACAATTATATGTCTCATGATCAGGGATATTTGAGATTTTTTGCTTATATGAGTTTTTCCAATACTTCAATGTTGGGATTAGTTACTAGTTCTAATTTGATACAAATTTATATTTTTTGGGAATTAGTTGGAGTGTGTTCTTATCTATTAATAGGTTTTTGGTTCACACGACCCAGTGCCGCGAATGCTTGTCAAAAAGCGTTTGTAACTAATCGTGTTGGGGATTTTGGTTTATTATTAGGAATTTTGGGTTTTTATTGGATAACAGGTAGTTTCGAATTTCGGGATTTGTTTGAAATATTCAATAACTTGGTTTATAATAATGAAGTTAATTTTTTATTTGTTACTTTATGCGCCTCCCTATTATTTGCCGGCGCTGTTGCTAAATCCGCCCAATTTCCCCTTCATGTATGGTTACCTGATGCCATGGAAGGGCCTACCCCCATTTCGGCTCTTATACATGCCGCTACTATGGTAGCAGCAGGAATTTTTCTTGTAGCTCGGCTTCTTCCTCTTTTCATAGTTATACCTTACATTCTAAATCTAATAGCTTTGATAGGTATAATAACATTATTTTTAGGAGCCACTTTAGCTCTTGCTCAAAAAGATATTAAGAAAAGCTTAGCTTATTCTACAATGTCTCAATTGGGTTATATGATGTTAGCTCTAGGTATGGGGTCTTATCGAGCTGCTTTATTTCATTTGATTACTCATGCTTATTCGAAGGCATTGTTGTTCTTAGGATCTGGATCAATTATTCATGCGATGGAAGCTATTGTTGGATATTCTCCAGATAAAAGTCAGAATATGGTTCTTATGGGCGGTTTAAGAAAACATGTACCAATTACAAAAACTGCTTTTTTATTGGGTACACTTTCTCTTTCTGGTATTCCACCCCTTGCTTGTTTTTGGTCCAAAGATGAAATTCTTAATGATAGTTGGTTGTATTCACCTATTTTTGCAATAATAGCTTGGTCCACAGCAGGATTAACTGCATTTTATATGTTTCGGATCTATTTACTTGCTTTTGAAGGACATTTAAACGTTTATTTTCAAACTTACAGTGGCAAAAAAAGTAGTTCGTTCTATTCAATGTCTCTATGGGGTAAAGATAAAGAAGGACCCGAAATTATTAAAAAAAATTTGCGTTTATTATATTTATTAACGACGAAAAACAATGAAAAAACTTATTTTTTAAACACATATCGAATTAATAGTAATGAAAATAGTAATGAAAATGTAAGAAGCACGGTGCAGCCTTTTATTAGTATTACTCGTTTTGGCACTAAAAGCACTTTCTCATATCCCCATGAGTCAGACAATACTATGTTATTTCCGATGCTTGTATTAGTTTTATTTACGTTGTTCGTTGGAGTCATAGGAATTCCTTTCTTCAATCAGGAAGGAATAGATTTGGATATATTATCCAAATTGTTAAGTTCATCCATAAATCTTTTACATCAAAATAAAAAGAATTCGGTGGATTGGTATGAATTTATCACAAATGCAATTTTTTCAGTTAGTATAGCTTCTTTCGGAATCCTTATATCGTCTTTTTTATATAAGCCTGTTTATTCATCTTT